GGCTGGATTATTCGTAACTGCATATTTACAATACAGACGCAGTGATCAGTTGGACCTTTGATTAAGTAACATTAACCTCTCATTTTTTGATTGACCTCCCGCGGACTCAAAAAAGGAGGAGGTCAATTCAGGTTGCTGTTCAAGTTAGTGAAGTTATTTCACTCAAATTTGACCTAAGAAGAATAGAATCGCGCTCTGTAGGATTTGAACCCACGACATCGGGTTTTGGAGACCCACGTTCTACCGAACTGAACTAAGAGCGCTTTCTTATCACCATGGATAAGACCGCAAAGAAAAGGATTTTTTTGTACCTCTTTTTGTACCTCCCAGGCCGGGTATATATATATATAACCGGAAAGATTCCGTATGTCTAAATTTAATCAATCTCAACGGACCTTTCGTTACTGCCCATACGAGAAAGAATAGGTAGGGATGACAGGATTTGAACCCGTGACATTTTGTACCCAAAACAAACGCGCTACCAAACTGCGCTACATCCCTTTCAATTGGTATACAGTGTCATTGTATAAAATCTCTGTCTTGTTTTCCACATCATTATTTCCTCATTGAGATACAATCTATCTTGCCATTTCTTCTTTTTGGTTTCATAGAACACATAGAACCTATAAAATTTTATAAAGAGAAAGAATTAGATACATATTAATACTAAAAGAATTCGATTCTATAAGATAGATAGGAAATAGATAGATATGAAACCTCACGTATAAATAAATGAATACTTATCAGTAATAAAATACTCAGCCCTTTTTCGTTTTAAGAAAAGAGAAATCTTAGTGTTATTGACATTGCCTAGGTCCTGGTCTATTTCCGTTTTTGTTAGGGATTCCGCGTACAACTAAAATACAAGCAATCCTTAACGACCTATGCATCTGATCATATATGTATTCCAATTAAAGAAGGAGAATTTTCAATGCGTGATCTAAAAACATATCTCTCCGCGGCCCCTGTGCTAAGTACTCTATGGTTCGGGTCTTTAGCAGGTCTATTGATAGAGATCAATCGTTTCTTCCCGGATGCGTTGACATTCCCCTTTTTTCATTCTAGTTATTGACATGGGAAGGGATGAAGAAGATTAGCGATACAATAAATTATCTGGGACTAATACCTCTTCCTCTCTCTCTTTCTTTGTTTTCTTATTTTTCCATTTTTGAGGATAAAGAAAGGAGGACAGAAAAAGAATCAAAGTGGATTCAACCTCGGCAAAACTTGCGATTAGGCTCAAATTCATAGAGGGAGTACGGAAATAGAAATTAATGGTTCTAGGGTAAAAAAATCATACAAGATACTTAAATGAAATACTCTATTTGGATTCGAAATAATTGAGAGTTTAAAATCATTGTATTACTTCTGAATATTACGCTCGAAATCGTTCCTAATTGGATGTCGGGTTAGCCACTTCTATTTTTTTCCTTTTTTTCTTCGTTTCGGATTGAAAATAGAAGAGTTGAGTGAATCCAAAATGCACAGGAGGTTCATGGCCAAGGGTAAAGATGTAAGAGTCAGAGTTATTTTGGAATGTACCAGTTGTGTGCGAAACAATGTTACTAAGGAATCGCCGGGCATTTCCAGATATATTACTCAAAAGAATCGACACAATACACCTAGTCGATTGGAATTGAGAAAATTCTGCCCCTATTGTTACAAGCATACAATTCATGGGGAAATAAAGAAATAGATTGAACAGAACTGCTACCTTTCCCAGTAACGAGAGCAAATTACATATAATATATATAAACAAATCAAATCCTATTTCGGTCGTATCCCAAATTCGAATTCAGAAATAGGATTTTAGAGAGAAGGACTCAATACCATGGATAAATCCAAGCAACCCTTTCTGAAATCCAAGAAACCCGTTCTGAAATCTACGCGACCCTTTCTGAAATCCAAGAAACCCTTTCGAAAATCGAAATCCAAGCAATCGTTTCGTAGGCGTTTGCCCACAATTCGCTCAGAGGATCCAATTGATTATAGAAACATGAGTTTAATTAGTCGATTTATTAGTGACGACGGAAAAATATTATCGAGACGAGTGAATCGATTGACCTTGAAACAACAACGATTAATTACGCTTGCTATAAAACAAGCTCGTATTTTAGCTTTGTTACCTTTTCTTTATTTTAAGAAAAACGAGAAACCATTTGAAAAAAGAAAACCCAAGTCAACCCCTAGGGATAAAAATAAAAAAGGTCCTAAAACCAGAAAAAAAATAGGCCTACGTCCACAATGGAAGAAAAGGAATCAAAATTCCAATCTTTAACCCAACTAGGGTGGATGTTTTGTTCGAAAAATGAGAGAACCCAAGGATTGTCACGTCGGAAGAAACCAAAAAGAATCCGAATCGGGGAAGAAAAAGAAGAAATATTTCATTTTTTTTAGTGACTCGTGCTCGTTCATTTTAACTACCTTATCCTATTTATTTATACTTCTATACTTCACCTTCCCGGAGTTCATTCTCCGGGGAACTTCGTTTAAACCCTTCCCTGCAAAATGCATCCTGCAAAATTCATCATCTCATTAGAAATCATGGAAAGACAATTTCGATTTGCTATAGCGAGTTGCGATAGTATTTTTCGATTAAGAAGCAAGTGCTTCTTGTGGAGATTGTGTATAAATACACTATAACTCTGGAATACCTTAATCTCACGAATTACGGCATTTATACGAGTGATCCACAAACGGCGAAAATCTCTCTTTTTCCTGCTTCTATCCCGATGAGCAGAACCCAAAGCTCTCGTTTTCTGTTGAGTCATAGCTCGAGTAAGTCTTGAATGGGCCCCTTGATAAGTTGATGAAAATAGACGCATTTTTGTTCTACGTCTCCGAGCTATATATCCTCGTCTAATTCTGGTCATTGAATCCACTGAAACTTTGATGAATAACTAATTGCTTTCTTTTCTTTCAGTCATTCTTTTATCCCCTCCCGGTCTATTAATAACAAAACGGATTCTTCCGATGTATAAAAAAAAAAATTCCAATGGCTTTTGCTACGATAACCTTCCCAACCACGATTTTTTCCAGGCATTTCACCTCGAAATAAAAAATTAGATTGATCAAAAAAAAAGTAAATTTTAGTAATAAATATAAATGAATCAAAAATAGTGGGTTCCATCGTTTCTATGGTTACTTTGTAAACGGTGAGGTCCTTTCTATACACCGGAGCCCCTTCCTTATTTAGTAACTTGTATAGTTCACACTCTTTGGCTCTACCCATGAATTATCCAGTAATAGGTCTTTTCACAATAAGATCTACCTATACAGTAACGGCATTTAATTATGAAGGTTGGTTAGGTAGCTGACCCTGTGAGTCCGTTCTTGCAAGAGTAGGAGCAGCATTTTTATGCTTCTTAAATAAGATTTTCCCCGCTTAATGGATAACCATTTGCTACCAATGGGGAATTGCTTCTCATCTCCAATTGAGGTGATCGGATTTATACCAATGGAAACCATAAATTTCATACACAATAAAGGTTTTTTTTTTTTTAGACAGTGAGTGGAGTTCTTCTACTCTATCTTATTCATTGGTTTTGTCCTATTCATTGGTACTGATCTTTGATACTGTAAAAATTGTCTCCTTTCGTTTGGTTCAGTTCATGATCTGAACGAGTCGCACATACACCCTAGTACATGTTCCTCGACGCTGAGGACATCCCCGAAGAGCGCGGGCTTTTTTGACATTTTTGATTGGCTGTCTTGTGTTTCTAATAAGTTGTTTAATAGTTGGCATGCTGAATTATATACAGAATGGGCTGGTTTAGATCGATCCTAACCGGATGATTCTAAAATCATGATATACCTTAATTTCATAATGATATAACATCCATCGGGCTTCCTTTATTTCGCACGACTTGGCGAAGGAAAAAAGGGAAGGTAACGGAGGGGTTAGAGGTGTATATGTTTGGAGCTTCGAACCGATTTCACAAATCGATATTATGATCAAGTGCAGGTCTTGAAAGNNNTCCTATAAAATCAACAATTCCATGAATTTGGGCTTCTTTTGGTGACATGAAAGAATCCTTGAGCATGTCCACATATAGAACATGCAAGGATTTTCCTGTTGTTTGTTTATAAATGTTTAGGACATTCTTGTATATACTTTTAAATTCATCCCCCTCGATGTACAACACCCCTAGTTCGGGCCCAATATAAGAACTCGCGGGTTGGTGTATCATTACCCTAATGATATGATATAACATCCGATTGCTCTATTTCGCACGATTTGGTGAAGTAAAGAGGTACGAGAATGGATGGATTATAAGAACAAAAACAAAGAGAGAGAGTTGAACAACCGTACAGGCATCGTTTGCGCATTGCATACGGCTCTACGATGGAATTTGGTTTTTTTCATTTCACTTCCACTGAATAAAGAAAGATAAAAATAGGATTTCTAAGACCCGAGGATTGTTCAATGATCTAGTTACCACCCTTCCCTTCGAGTCAAGAGAATTTCAAAATATTAATAATTAATACTAGGATAGTACTATGATGGCTCCGGTGCTTTATCTATTTTTCTCGTTTGCGATTCGGCAATCCCAAAGTTTATTTTAAATTTAATTAACTAAGGAAAAATGATCGTATTTTTTCATTTTAAAAAATCTCTGATACACTAAATAGTGGAAAGGGACTTAGGGTCTGAAAACCAAAAAGTTTGTGACGCGGAAATGGATCCCCGATAGATAAGATCCAATCTGAAATGTTTTTTGTTTCATACCACTCTCTCGATACAGAATCTCATCGTATGAAAAAACAATAATTGCGCCTTGCAAGCTCGAAGTGCCATGCTATTATTACTTAGTATTTGATTCATATTCCATATAGCGAAGGCATAGTCTTCTTTTTTCTCTCAAATAAGAAATCAAAATGCATTGGCACGACTTGAAGCGTTAGGGTATGCTATACGTTCGCACATTTCTCCACCGCTCAGGACCAAGGATCCTATTGAATAGGCCGACCCTATGCCTAGTGTATAGACATAGGGTGGCAGATATCGCATCATATCAAAGAGACCCATTCCGCATATTGCCCATCCGCCTATACAGTGTATAAACAGAAAATGATTCCGGGTCTTATCCTCTCTACTGAGAAATACCAGTAGACCCACAAGGGTATTCGTGATCTCGAAATCAAGCTTTTGGCATAAAAAAAGGGCTCTTTCTCGATGAAGTCGATTGATTTGGACAAAATTGTATCCCTTAGAAACCATACACGCATGTTTTTGGTGCATACGATTCAACAAATTGCAATGTGTAAATTCCAGCCCTTTTCATTGTTTCATAGCAGGGTTTTTGAACTCCTAACAAGCGTACTCTTTTTCTTCCATTTTTCAAGAAAGAAAGATAAGTTTTGGTGCACTTCCCCCCCAAAAAAAGAAGTCATGAAACTTGAAATGTGTCGAATTTACTTTGCATTGAGGTTTTGTTTTATTTCATCGAACTCCAAATTTGATTTTTAATTTTAATTATGGCGTCATTTTCTTGTTACGGAATGGGCTTCTTCTATTCTTTTAGGTTTAGGATCTACTCCGGGTAAAGATCGACCTACCAAACCTCGATTGATATATCTATGATATATATATATATATATATATACTCAGGTTTGGAATCATTTCTACGGTCTAATCAATAGGAATCTTTTATGTTATGATACAAAGGGGAATTTTACATATTCCTATTTGACCAATTGGGTATTTTATGAGCGGAGCCTGGATCCTTCATTTTAGTGGTCTAACCAAACCAACCATAAATTATTCCATTTGATTGAAAATAGAATTGACAATAGAAATATGAATCTCCCAATTGAAATTATTTGCTTTGAGTTCAAACTTTCAATTCTTGATCAGTCACTCAACCCTTTATTAGGGAGAAAGAGAGAATATCTTGATGGGGCAAGAGCATGGGGAAATCCCATAGGACCCATTCTGTATGCCAAGTCGCACTAGATGTCCACCCATGTGGCCTCTTCGTCTTCAGGAATCAGAAAAGGGACTTTTGGAATACCAACGGGCATTAGACGAAAGCTCGAGAGCTTGTCTCTTCACTTTATATGCGAAAGCGTAGTGGCTCGGATTTTCCTTTTTTCCATAGATTGAAAAGTTCATAGAATAAGACCGAGCAGTGGCCCATAGAAAATAGAACCAAACCAATGCTGTATTGCGGATTGATACTTATCGGGTATAGAATAGATCTGTTTCTATTTGTTCCTACAAACAGAATTGGTCCGTTATTCCCAAGGGAATGGACTCAATATTTATCCATGCTTTGAGATAATCCATTGAAAGGGGAAAGTCCCTAGCTCCCAATGCGAGAAAGTTACATAGTGTCTATTTTTCTTTGAGAAAGAGGTCTTTCCATGGGTTTGCCTTGGTATCGTGTTCATACTGTCGTATTGAATGATCCCGGTCGGTTGCTTTCTGTCCATATAATGCATACTGCTCTAGTTTCGGGTTGGGCCGGGTCGATGGCCTTATACGAATTAGCAGTTTTTGATCCCTCTGATCCCGTTCTTGATCCGATGTGGAGACAGGGTATGTTCGTTATCCCATTCATGACTCGTTTAGGAATAACCAATTCGTGGGGGGGTTGGAGTATCGCAGGAGGTACTATAACGAATCCGGGTATTTGGAGTTATGAAGGTGTGGCCGGGGCACATATTGTATTTTCTGGTTTGTGCTTCTTAGCCGCTATCTGGCATTGGGTGTATTGGGATCTAGAAATATTCTGTGATGAGCGTACAGGAAAACCTTCTTTGGATTTGCCCAAGATCTTTGGAATTCATTTATTTCTCTCAGGGCTAGCTTGCTTTGGGTTTGGGGCATTTCATGTAACAGGTTTGTATGGTCCTGGAATATGGGTGTCCGATCCGTATGGACTCACGGGAAAAGTACAATCTGTAAATCCTGCGTGGGGTGTCGAAGGGTTTGATCCTTTTGTTCCAGGAGGAATAGCCTCTCATCATATTGCAGCAGGGACATTAGGTATATTGGCGGGCCTATTCCATCTTAGTGTCCGTCCGCCCCAACGTTTATACAAAGGATTACGTATGGGTAATATTGAAACTGTACTTTCTAGTAGTATCGCTGCTGTCTTTTTTGCAGCTTTTGTTGTTGCTGGAACTATGTGGTATGGTTCCTCAACGACCCCGATCGAATTATTTGGTCCCACCCGGTATCAATGGGATCAAGGATACTTCCAGCAAGAAATATATCGAAGAGTTGGCGCTAGCCTAACCGAAAATCAGAGTTTCTCAGAAGCTTGGTCTAAAATTCCAGAAAAATTAGCTTTTTATGATTACATCGGAAATAATCCAGCTAAAGGGGGATTATTCAGAGCGGGCTCAATGGACAATGGGGATGGAATAGCGGTTGGATGGTTAGGACATCCTATCTTTAGAGAAAAAGAAGGACGCGAGCTTTTTGTACGCCGTATGCCTACTTTTTTTGAAACATTTCCAGTCGTTTTGGTAGACGGAGACGGAATTGTGAGAGCCGACGTTCCTTTTCGAAGGGCAGAGTCCAAGTATAGTGTCGAACAAGTCGGTGTAACTGTTGAGTTCTTTGGTGGTGAACTCAATGGCGTCAGTTATAGCGATCCTGCTACTGTGAAAAAATACGCTAGACGCGCTCAATTGGGTGAAATTTTTGAATTAGATCGTGCTACTTTGAAATCGGATGGTGTTTTTCGTAGCAGTCCCAGGGGTTGGTTTACTTTTGGCCATGCTTCATTTGCTTTACTTTTCTTTTTCGGGCACATTTGGCACGGTGCGAGAACTTTGTTCAGAGATGTTTTTGCCGGCATTGACCCAGATTTGGATGCTCAAGTGGAATTTGGAGCATTCCAAAAACTTGGAGATCCAACTACAAGGAGACAGGTAGTTTGATACAACATTGCTTTGGTTTTTTCTCCTTTATTTGATTTTTAATACAGGGTAACAGAGAAACCGTGATTTTTGGATCACCGACTTTTGACTCTTGCCCTTTCTTTATCTGGGAGATGATCCCACCAAATGAACAGATATGGAAGCTATAATTGTAAACCACGATCGAATATATGGAAGCATTGGTTTATACATTCCTCTTAGTCTCTACTCTAGGGATTCTTTTTTTCGCTATCTTTTTTCGAGAACCACCGAGGGTTCCAATTAAAAATAAAAAGGTGAAATGATTGTGCTTCAATTGAAGTAATGAGCCTCCCCAATACCAATAGGGGAGGCTCATTACTTCAACTAGTCTCCGTGTTCCTCGAATGGGTCTCTTAGTTGTTGCGAGGGTTGCCCAAAGGCGGTATATAAGGCGTACCCGGTAAAACTTACAAGTGAGCCAGAAAGAAAGATGGTGACTAGGGTTGCTGTTTCCATTATTAGATAATTTCAAGACTACAATGGATCTATGATAAGATTGTTTATTTACAACGGAAGGGTATACAAAGTCAACAGATCTCACCAAAACAAAGTATTTATGGCGACACAAACCGTTGAGGGTAGTTCTAGATTTGGTCCAAGACGAACTACAGTAGGGGCTTTATTGAAACCGTTGAATTCGGAATATGGGAAAGTGGCTCCGGGATGGGGAACCACTCCTTTGATGGGTGTCGCAATGGCTTTATTTGCAGTTTTTCTATCTATTCTCTTGGAGATTTATAATTCTTCTGTTTTACTGGACGGAATCTCAATGAATTAGATCTATACCATAAAAACCAAGAATTCTTCATTTTTCAACCCCAAATAACTAGGCTTAGGTAGGCCCCTTTTTTTTTAGGGGCCTCAAGTCTCAAATCCGTAATCCTACACTCGGATCAAGGAAACAACACTTATCTATTCTGTATACATTTTAGAAATATGGAGGGCACTTTTGCTACAGAGAATACTAGGCTTAGTCCATAAAAGAATCTTCGGTGTCAGATCCTGCCTCCAGAGAAGAATGGTCCGCTTCGTATCCTTGCGCCATAGAAGAATGGTCAGCGTCGTATCCTTCCTCCATAGAAGAATCTTCTGTGTTGGAGCTTTCTTCCAGGGAAGAATGGTCAGACTCGTATCTTTATTCCAGCGAAGAATTGTTTATCTCGAGAGTTTTCAGAATTTGAATCGTAGCCAGGCCAGTCGGCAAATATCTCGATTTACTACCACTATACAGGATGGTTCCTAGAATCGCAGCCAGGATAGCTGTTTTTATCAGGTTTCCTAACCCTTTTGTTAGCTCCTTCATTGAGTTATTACTATATATATCTATTGGTAGGGTAGTTCGCCTGTGGAATTCCTTTGTTTCGGGATTTCCGGAATATGAGTGTGTGACTTGGAAACATTGATCCTATTGATAGTATAGAGAATGGTCTGTCATCTCGAGAGAGATGCTTCCACCTCGTCTGATATTCATTAGAATATCTGGAGCACGGAATCCATAGAATAGATCAAGAAACATTAGCACTATGATTCATACCTAACTATTCAGACCTCGTGACCGCACTAAAAAATGCAATCAATATAATATAGTTAGAATCCGAGATCGAAGGATTTTTCTTCCTTCAAATGGTTATTTTAACCAAAGGACAAATATTTCTCTGGATTTTTAGTCATTACATCGATTCTAAGTGATGATCAAATGGTTCTTACTCAAGGAACCTTTGAGCTTAGCTTGGGGCTTTATTGACTCATCGTGGTTCTAGTATGAATCTGAGGTTTCAATCGATTTTGTAGGGTCTCAACAAGAGAATTCCTATAAAAAAAAAGAAAATCTACACTCTAAATAAAAAGAAAACTACAAATAAAAAGAAAGAAAATAGGGCAAGAGAAGATTCAAGAGGCCTGTAACGATCAACATAAATAATACGAATGAGCCGGCTTGATATTTTGGCATTAGCATCAGAACAGAACAAAGAAGCGCTTTGGGGTTTTTGGTCCTTCGTATCTTCCGAGAAGATAGAATTTCCGAAATTGAAAAAATTTTTATCCGCTACAAACAAAACAGTTTTTAGGTGTTTCCGCTTGAGCTGTACGAGATGAAATTCTCATATACAGTTCTAAGAGGGGGAGCCCCCTTGGTTTACCTATCTCAATAAAGTATATGATTGGTTCGAAGAGCGTCTCGAAATTCAGGCAATTGCGGATGATATAACTAGTAAATATGTTCCGCCTCATGTCAACCTATTTTATTGTCTAGGAGGAGTTACGCTTACTTGTTTTTTAGTACAAGTAGCTACGGGGTTTGCTATGACTTTTTACTATCGTCCGACCGTTACCGAGGCTTTTGCCTCTGTTCAATACATAATGACTGAAGCTAACTTTGGCTGGTTAATCCGATCGGTTCATCGATGGTCGGCAAGTATGATGGTCCTAATGATGATCCTGCACGTATTTCGTGTGTATCTCACCGGTGGATTTAAAAAACCCCGCGAATTAACTTGGGTTACAGGGGTGGTTCTGGCTGTATTGACCGCATCTTTTGGTGTAACTGGTTATTCCTTGCCTCGGGACCAAATTGGTTATTGGGCAGTGAAAATCGTGACAGGTGTACCTGAAGCTATTCCTATAATAGGATCACCTGTGGTCGAGTTATTACGAGGAAGTGCTAGTGTGGGTCAATCTACTTTGACTCGTTTTTATAGTTTACACACTTTTGTATTACCTCTGCTTACTGCCGTATTTATGTTAATGCACTTTCCAATGATACGTAAACAAGGTATTTCTGGGCCTTTATAGAGATAGAGAAGATAGTTCCTAGATATTTTTATAAAACATTTTGGGTAGGAACAATCCTATTTCATTGCTACAAATATGGATTATTCAATAAAAAGAATCAAAAAAATAAGACATTTATTTAGATATTTCCCTTCAATTATGCAATATTTTATTATTTCATTTATCTGATATGAATAGTTGAAGTGGATTTTCCGAAGAGAAGATGGATTATGGGAGTGTGTGACTTGAACTATTGATTGGCCTGTGCAGATATATGTATATGAGTTTATCCGCCACATTGGAATTTCCAACCAAATGTGTCTCTTTTCCAACCATCGCGTAAGCCTCATACAGAGAGTAGGCTGGTTCGCTCGAGGAGAATTTTTCTATGATTAGAACCTAATCATGTCGTGCATTAATACAACAGGCTTCGTAAGATCCAGTAGAATAAGTGATGCCAATCAAAATTCTGTGCTATCTATTCCACTTACTTAACTTAATAGTATGGAAATGCATTCATTTCCTTTGCATCGATTCCGATCCTATGTATGATACTATCGGAGTGAAACAAGGGATCTAAAGAAGAACAGAGGCTAGACTAGATTAGTAACAAGGAAATCCTTTGTATGTAAGTATGTAAGAAGATTCGAGAGATTTTTTGGATAGACACAATCGCAAGGTATGAGACAACCCAAAAAGCACTGGATCATGATCCAATTTGTAAGCCTACTTGGGTATTGAGCATTTGCCTATAAAAACGAAATTCTTTGCAATGGATAGTTGCCAACTCCAGAAAGAAAATGGACTCCGGTAAATCTTTTCTTACAGAAAGTCCTAGATGTGTGGATCTCGATAAGATATAAATTTTCTAGTGATCTGTTTGCTTCCTTTGATTCTTGCTCGAGCCGGATGATAAAAAATTATCATGTCCGGTTCCTTCGGGGGCTGGATCCATAGGAATTCGCCTATCCCAATAACAAAGAAACCGGACTTAAATGATCCTGTATTAAGAGCAAAATTGGCGAAAGGGATGGGTCATAATTATTACGGAGAACCCGCATGGCCCAATGATCTTTTATATATTTTTCCGGTAGTAATTCTAGGTACTATTGCGTGTAACGTAGGCTTAGCCGTTCTCGAACCATCAATGATTGGCGAACCTGCCGATCCATTTGCAACTCCTTTGGAAATATTACCCGAATGGTACTTCTTTCCTGTATTTCAAATACTCCGTACAGTACCCAATAAGTTATTAGGCGTCCTTTTAATGGTTTCAGTACCTGCGGGATTATTAACAGTACCTTTTTTGGAAAATGTTAATAAATTCCAAAACCCATTTCGCCGTCCAGTAGCTACCACTGTCTTTTTGATTGGTACCGGAGTAGCTCTTTGGTTGGGTATTGGGGCAACATTACCTATTGATAAATCTCTCACTTTAGGTCTTTTTCAAATGGACTCAACCGTGAAATAAGAAACCACGACTCTGTATCTAGGGAGGATTCACTTTGAAGCGACTCTTCCCTAGATACATTTATCTAAATTTTGGATTTATTTATAGTCCGAATATACGGATTGTGCTAAGGATTCAAAACTCATTTTCTCTTTTCTTTCTAAAACTAAAAAAAAAAAAAGATGAAATCATTCCAATGGATTTAAAAGTGAAAAGGTATTCTTCGGTAAATCCATTGAGAAATGCTTTTGTAGAATGTCTAATATCTCTTTTACATCTTCGATGCGAAAATGTTCTAGTTTCAGAAGATCTTCTTGACTCTTATTCAGAAGGTCCCATGCTGTATATATATTGGACCTTATGAGGCAATTATAGACCCTGGAGGGCAATTCTAATTGGTCAATAAAAATGCATTTCAATGCTCTTTCTGTTATGTTTTTCTTTAGTTTATGCAATCTATCATGATAAGTTAAAAAGGGTACAGCCCCTCCGTTTGGATTGTCCTCCAATTGGGTATCCTGTTCTTCCGCATGTAGAAAGGGAATAAATAAATCAATCAAATTCCGGGAGGCTTCGTTAAGTGCCTCTTTTGGAGTTAAACTTCCATTCGTCCAGATTTCGAGAAAAAGTATTTCGTGTTTTTCATTTCCATTCCCATAAGAATGAATACTATGATTCACATTTCGAACAGGCATGAATACAGCCTCGATAGGAAAACTCCCATCTTTCGCGTTATTTGGTGTTATCATACGATATCCGCGATATCTCTCGACTTGTAATTCAATACAAAAATCAATGGGTTCCGTTAGGCTAGCTATATGCTGTGTAGTATCAACTATTTCTACAGAAGGCGGTGAGATGATGTCTTGAGCAGTTACGTATCCCGGACCCTTTACACAAATAGATGCGTTGCGAGTTCCATACAGATTACTTCTTAATACAATTTCTTTCAAATTCATTAAAATTTCATGTACGGATTCTTCAATCCCTGCTATGTTAGAATATTCATGCGGTATCTTCTCAGATTTTGCACGTGTGATACAGGTTCCTTCTATTTCTCCAAGCAAAGATCTTCGCAGCGCGATGGCTATTGTATCGCCTTGACCTCTCATAAGTGGAAACAAGATAAAACGGGCATAATTAAGACGCTTGCTGTCCGCTCTTGATTCAACACACTTCCACTGTAGTGGCCGAGTAGATATTGCTACTTCCTTTCGAAGCATAGTGCTATTATTTGATCGTTGAATCATTTATTTCTCTTGAATTTTTAATTGGTTCAATATTTCTATTTCTACACACGTCTTTTTTTCGGAGGTCTACATCCATTATGTGGCAGAGGGGTTACGTCCCGTACGAAACTTACGCGTATCCCACTTCGAAAAATGGCTCGTAATGCTGCATCTCTTCCGAGACCAGGACCCTTTATCATGACTTCGGCGCGTTGCATACCCTGATCGACTACTGTACGAAGGGCATTTCCCGCTGCGGTTTGGGCAGCAAATGGTGTTGCTTTTCTTGCGGTTCTGAATCCACAAGTACCGGCAGAGGCCCAAGAAACCACCTGACCCCGTACATCTGTAACCGTTACTATGGTATTATTTAAACCGGCTTGAACATGAATAACCCCTTTTGGTATTCTACGCCCACTCTTACGTGAACTAAAGCGCCCACTCCTGCGTGAACTAAAATGTCCTTTCCTACGTGAACCAACTCTTGGTCTTATTATAATAGGTTTTGCCATATTTTTTTTGTCATCTCATAAATAGGAGTCAGAGATATATGGATATATCCATTTCATGTTAAAACAGATCATTTGGACATTTAGAGAGTCTCTATTGTATTGTCGATTTTTAGTTTCGATTCGAAAGATTATCCTTGTCTCTGTTTATGTCTCGGGTTGGAACAAATTACTATAATTCGTCCCCGCCTACGGATCAGTCGACATCTTTGACAAATTTTACGAACGGAGGCCCTTATTTTCATATTTGTAATTCCTTAATTTTGAATCTATTCTTTGGAAGAAAATAAGTCTCTTGCAATTTTGAGATGTGAGTCCCCACGAAAGTAGTGTGAGTGTTGAAACGGTCACCTAGTCATTCGAATTTTTGTTGTTGAGTCGATAAATGATACGCCCCTTGGTTGAATCATAACGACTTACTTCGATTTTGACTCTATCTCCTGGTAGTATACGTATAAAACTACATCGGATCTTTCCTGAAATATACCCTAGAATCAGATCTTCATTATCTAAACGAACCCGGAACATGCCATTGGGCAGTGATTCCGTAATTAAACCTTCATAAATCCATTTTTGTTCTTTCATTCGAGGTAATCCCTAAAAAGTATTAATTCATGGAAGAGGAGTGATATTTGTATGCTTTTTTTGTCACAAATAATAATAGGAAGTTACCGACCCAATTCGGATACCGGAAAGATCACCATATATAACACAAAATTTCTCCCCCGATTCTTTCTAGTCGAGCCTCTCGATCTGTCATTATGCCTCGAGAAGTCGAAAGAATTACAAGTCCCATTCCTCCTAAAATCTTAGGGATTCGTTGATAGGTAGAATAGATTCGTACACCGGGTCGGCTTATACGTTTTAAAATAGTTCTATATGGCCCTTTTCTATGCCTTCTTCTATATCGTAGGGTTGAAACTAAGAAATTTGTGTTCTTTTCTCGGTGTTTCCTCACGTTTTCGATAAAGCCTTCTCGTAGAAGTATTTTCACAATGTTTTCGGTAATATTAGTAGATTCTATTCGAACCAGTTCTTTGTTAGCCATCTCCGCGTTTCGTATAGAAGTTATTATGTCGGCAATAGTGTCTCTACCCATGATGAGCTATAATCATTGGTGCCTTCGAGTTTTTTTTATTAGCAACATGTTCTTTTTTTTTTTCTTTATCAATTATTAATATTAAGGGATATACGTGAGACACAATCTACTAATTCATTGAATCTATTTCAGATACACTACTAAAAATATTGTGGTTTCGCCTATGAGTCTTTATAATACCTCAGGGGCTAATGAGACTATTTTAGTAAAATTCAACTGTCTCAATTCCCAAGCGATCGCACCAAAGACTCGAGTTCCTTTTGGATTGCCTTTTTGATCAATGACAACTGCAGCATTGTCATCATATTTTATTATCATGCCATTGTCACGTTTGAGTTCTTTACATGTACGTACAACTACAGCTCTGATCACTTCTGATCTTTCTAGAGGCATATGAGGCATTGCTTCTTTGATTACAGCAACAATAATGTCACCAATATGAGCATATTGGCGATTACTAGCTCCTATGATTCGAATACACATTAATTTTCGAGCTCCGCTGTTGTCCGCGACATTTAAATGGGTCTGAGATTGAATCATAGCTTTTCTTTTCTTTCAATCCAAAGAAAGGGCAAAGGAAAAAAGAAATATTGTTTGGCCAGAAAAAAAACCAACTGCAGGTTGGTTTTTCATCAGAAAGACCTCTTTCCTTTGTTTGCATATCCCTATTCGACAATAAGAAATTGGGTGCGTATAGGCATTTTGGACGCAGCTATTGAAATAGCTTCTCTGGCTACTTTTTCTGATACCCCACCCATTTCATAAAGTATTCGACCCGGTTTCACGACAGATACCCAATATTCGGGAGATCCTTTCCCCGAACCCATACGCGTTTCCGTTGGTCTTATTGTAACAGGTTTGTCTGGAAATATGCGTACCCATACTTTTCCACCACGACGCGCATACCGTGTCATTGCTCTTCGTCCTGCTTCTATTTGTCTAGATGTGATCCAAGCTGGCTCAAGTGCCTGAAGAGCGTATCTACCGAAACAAATCCGATTGCCGCGATAAGAAACGCCCCGCATTCTTCCTCTATGTTGTTTACGGAATCTGGTTCTTTTGGGGTTATAGTTGATGGTTATTTCACAATTCCATCTCTACTGCAGAACCGGACATGAGAGTTTCTTCTCATCCAGCTCCTCGCGAATGAAACGATTCAATCATATTAGAGATAGGTATTCAATAAATAATACACGGAATCATAGGACTCTTTTTTTTTAGATCTAAGATTGTATACACGAATAGACGTATAGATATTTCTATACATCTAGAATCTAATTTCATTTAGAATTTCTTTTTGAGATTTTTGATATAAGAGATAACCAATCTTGATTTGGACTTTTAGGGAATATTCTAAAACGTCGTAAGGCTGTCGCGGGCGAATATTGACTCTGTCAAGATCTGGTTTATCCGAAGGGTCAGTCCATGACCTCTCAGAATAAATGAATTGGTTTCTGGTGCGTTCCGCCATCCCACCCAATGAATTATTAGAATTCGTTTTCAATAGAATCTTCTGCAATCACAGGTTCCGTCGTTCCCATCACTTCTTGCTGAATGGCTAGGCCTAATTTTACGCAATGGAGCTCATACGTAATGGAATTTGTTGTTCCTGAGTCAATTTCCTCAGCCTTTAATTGACTTGATGCTCTTTTTTTTTTTATTTTAGGTTCTTCCGATGTATTGATGCTTTATTACACTGCCTTTTCTGAGATGATTCATAGACCATACATATTGGAATCATATATCACGGATATTCGAGTTCTTTCTTTCTATCACCCTTCCATTTACCCGATCCTTTTCTTTCACAATCCATAATCAGAGTGATTTTTCTTTATGTAAAAAGAGTTCAGTTGCTACAACTCTCTGATCAATCGATCATAGAGTGACTGGTGCCTTGGATTCAGATAATACGAAGCAATGAGCTGGTTATTAGTTCTATAGTTATTAGTTCTATAGTTATGAGTTCTATCGTTATTAGCTTATACTCTTATTGTGGTATGGGCCGTCCCCCTTTTTTTGAACCCTAACTTCAATTTAAAGGAAATAACCGACGAGTCACACACTAAGCATAGCAATTATATCAAAGGGTCAATCCAATTTTTATTCAATCCTATAGAATAAAATAAAAAGAAAAATAAGAATTGTTCATTTTAGTTTAGTTTTTGATTGAACGAAAAGGGATGAAAGAGTTTGTCATTTTGTGTTCTATCGTTGGATAGAACGGAAATCCAAATAAAGGATTTCTTATTCCTCGCCCGCAAATATCCAAATTTTGATGCCTAATACTCCATAAACCATTCGAACTGTATATGAACAATAATCTATTTTAGCTCGAATGGTTTGTAGTGGAACCCTACCTTCTCTGATCCATTCGACACGTGCAATTTCTTTTCCGTCGATACGGCCTGCAATTTGTATTTGAATTCCTTTTGTATTCCCTAGGGCAATGGGTTTTTGAATCGCGTTTTTCATCAACAGTCGAATTGGAATTCTTTCTTTTAAATTTGTGGCTATGTATTCTGCAAGA